TAGAATAGATACAAAAAAATAGACTAATAAAAATAATGAATAAAATAATAAAAAAGTAAAGTGAATTATCGTAGATTATCGTATATATTTCATGTAGAAACATATAGAAATGATGAATAAGCCCATTTATTTACACTTTTAATTTACATTTATATTTATTATATACTTAACTTAATATATGTTTAAGTATGCATCTATGTTATATACTTTGATATACTTATATAATCTATTTAATATATTATATATATATTAGTATCTCTATATAGATTACTATTTCTACGCCCTATTAGATTTATTCCTTATTAGTATATACATAATATACTCTTATATTCTATATTCTTTAGTATTGTATATACTCAATACTCACTTAAGTAGAATTCTATATATATAGTATAATTGAATATATCTTTATAACAATAACAGGATAAAATGTTAATATAACAACAAATATAACAATAAATAAGAGGTACAAATATTAAATTATTAAATCGAGGTACTCATTCTATGACAACTATCAGCAACTTACCCGCTATTTTTGTGCCTTTAGTAGGCTTAGTATTTCCGGCAATTGCAATGGTTTCTTTATCTCTTCATGTTCAAAAAAACAAGATTTTTTAGATATTATGGGATTTAATCTTATCTATTGTTTTTTCAAGACTTAGGCTTACTTGGATCATAGTACAATTCTCTATGTAGTAGAATATGGTATAATGTGTAGCTTCTTCCGAACAGAAGTTCGTATGCATAAACACGATCTATGGGAAAATGAATTATAGCTATTTGAAGATAAATCATTATCGGGATGAATTTCTGAAACGTAAAGTCAATATATCTAAATGTCTGTGGATATCTATAAGAAATCATAAAAAAAAAAGATGTTATTAGTTTAGTTTATCTCTAAGCAATTGATGAATTACTCCTAAAGCTTCACATCATAATAGTGCTAGTCGATGAGGATTACTTCGGAAACAAAAAGATTAAAGTCAAATTTATTGGGGTTTATCTCCCAATTATAATAAAATGCAACTAGATCTAATATAGTATGAGTTGGCGATCAGACCGTATATGGATAGAACTTATAGCGGGGTCTCGAAAACCGAGTAATGTCTGCTGGGCTTTTATCCTTTTTTTAGGTTCATTAGGGTTTTTATTGGTTGGAACTTCTAGTTATCTTGGTAGGAATCTTATACCGTTATTTCCCTCTCAGCAAATAATCTTTTTTCCACAAGGAATCGTTATGTCTTTCTATGGAATCGCGGGTCTTTTTATTAGTTCATATTTGTGGTCCACAATTTCGTGGAATGTGGGTAGTGGTTATGATCGATTCGATATAAAAGAAGGAATAGTATGTATTTTTCGTTGGGGATTTCCTGGAAAAAATCGTCGCATCTTTCTCCGATTCCTTATGAAAGACATTCAATCCATCCGAATAGAAGTTAAAGAGGGTATTTATGCTCGTCGTGTCCTTTATATGGAAATCAGAGGCCAGGGGTCCATTCCCTTGACTCGTACCGATGAGAATTTGACTCTACGAGAAATTGAACAGAAAGCTGCTGAATTGGCCTATTTCTTGTGTGTACCAATTGAAGTATTTTGAAAAAAGGCGAATGCTTTCTTATTCTTAGCAAAAGGGAAAAAACTATAACTCAAGAATTCTCTTTCTCTTTTTTCTATAGCATAACTTAACTGAAGTTTCTGCCGAACTCTGATTAGAACAAAAAAAAGTAAACGTACACGGACCAATCCTAAAGCGAAATAGTTTTTATCCATAAATTCTTTTTTATGAGTATGTAAATCCACTTAAATCAATTCAGTAACGGAACAAGTAAGAAATCGGAATAAAGAATTTCTCTTTTTTTTTTTCAATATTGTGAATTTAGTAAATACAGATAGATTCTCTCTTGTAAATCATCTCTCCTTTTTTGTTAATCAACATTTTTTATCTTTTTTTGTGCTATTTAATTACCAACCGATTGGACCGCTTATAATGATAACATTTCTATCTTGTTTTGACACTCATTTTTGATCATAGCATCGCAGTATTCTTCAGAAAATTCTATCAATTATTCCTGTACTGAGGGTGGCCAGCGATTTTTTTTTTCGAAATCTTTGGATATTTTGATAAACTGGGAGTTCTTTCGTCTCGAAATTCGAATTCATTATTTGAAATGGCTTTTTCGTGCATTCATCCAAAGGGGACAATTGCTTCGAATCATATATTTTGAAAGAATATTCTATAGAATATTCTAGTTTATTTATTTCTTCATTCAATTTGAAGTGGAATCTTTCTTATTCTATTTCTGTATTTCTATATTGTTTTTCTGTATTCTTTCTAAATTCAAGGACCAACCCATTGTCATTGTACGGAATCACAAATAAAAAACGGAGAATAGGCTCATTGTAATGTAATAGAACTGATATTTGATATAAATCTTAGTATCGTATAGAGAGAGTCGACGAATGAGATGAGTTCATTTCAAAATTCACAGACGAGCAAATGGCAAAAAAGAACGCATTTATTTCCCTTTTATATCTTGCATCGATAGTATTTTTGCCTTGGTGGATCTCTCTCTCATTTACATTTAATAAAAGTCTGGAATCTTGGGTTAATAATTGGTGGAATACTAGGCCCTCCGAAATCTTTTTGAATGATATTCAAGAAAAGAATATTCTAAAAAAATTCATAGAATTAGAGGAACTCTCCCTCTTCGACGAAATTCTAAAGGAATACCCGGAAAGGCGTTTACAAAAGCTTCACATTGGGGTTTACAACGAAACGATCCAATTGATCAAGATGCACAATGAGGGTCGTATCCATACGATTTTACATTTCTCAACAAATATAATTTCTTTCGTTATTCTAAGTGTTTATTCTATTCTAAGTAATGAAGAACTTATTTTTCTTAACTCTTGTCTTCAAGAATTTCTATATAATTTAAGCGACACAATAAAAGCTTTTTCTATTCTTTTATTAACTGATTTATGTATAGGATTCCATTCGCCCCATGGTTGGGAACTAATGATTGCCTCTATCTACAAAGATTTTGGATTTGCTCAAAATGATCAAATTATATCCGGCGTTGTTTCTACTTTTCCAGTCATTTTAGATACAATTTTTAAATATTGGATTTTTCGTTATTTAAATCGTGTATCTCCGTCACTTGTAGTGATTTATCATTCAATGAATGATTGAAAAATGATCGACCGATCCAATTATAATGTTTCTTACTTTGTAACATAAGTAAAACAGTCAAAATTGTACTTATTTTTTCTACCCACCCGGGGGATTCCTTCAATATTCGAGTAAAATTATTTCATTAAATAACAGAATCATAGATAGGAAACTATACTAGTGACTTATCTAATTTTATTGTAGAAATTTTCGGGATCAATGATTGGACTATGCAAATGAGAAATACCTTTTCTTGGATAAAGGAAGAGATTATTCGATTCATTTCCGTATCGCTCATAATATATATAATAACTCGGGTGCCCATTTCAAATGCGTATCCTATTTTTGCACAGCAGAGTTATGAAAATCCACGAGAAGCGACTGGCCGTATTGTATGTGCCAATTGCCATTTAGCTAACAAGCCCGTGGATATCGAGGTTCCACAAGCCGTACTTCCTGATACTGTATTTGAAGCAGTTGTTCGAATTCCTTATGATCTGCAACTGAAACAAGTTCTTGCTAATGGTAAAAAAGGAGCCTTAAATGTGGGAGCTGTTCTAATTTTACCTGAGGGGTTTGAATTAGCCCCTCCCGATCGTATCTCGCCCGAGATTAAAGAAAAGATAAGAAATCTGTCTTTTCAGAGCTATCGCCCCACGAAAAAGAATATTCTTGTAATAGGTCCTGTTCCTGGTCAAAAATATAGTGAAATCACCTTTCCTATTCTTTCCCCAGACCCCGCTACTAAGAAAGACGTTCACTTCTTAAAATATCCCATATACGTAGGCGGGAACAGGGGAAGGGGTCAGATTTATCCCGACGGGAGCAAGAGTAACAATAATGTTTATAATGCTACAGCGGCGGGTATCGTAAGCAAAATCATACGAAAAGAAAAAGGGGGATACGAAATAACCATAGTGGATGCATCGGATGGACGTCAAGTGGTTGATATTATCCCTCCAGGACCAGAACTTCTTGTTTCAGAGGGCGAATCCATCAAATTGGATCAACCGTTAACGAGTAATCCTAACGTGGGTGGATTTGGTCAGGGGGATGCGGAAATAGTACTTCAAGATCCATTACGTGTACAAGGCCTTTTGCTCTTCTTGGCATCTATTATTTTGGCACAAATCTTTTTGGTTCTTAAAAAGAAACAGTTTGAGAAGGTTCAATTGTCTGAAATGAATTTCTAGTTTATCAATATCAAGTTCTAAAAAAAACCAAATTTTTGTTGGAAATTGTGTTATCTAATTCTGTATGATCAAAAAAAACTTATGAAAAGCCTTTTGCTTCTTTATATTCTTTTTCTATCAGATTTTGGGAATTACTTGTACCGCATTATTAGTCATAGTATGTATGCTGTGAAGAAGACTATTTTACTTTACTTAACTCTTCTTTATTCCTTTGTTTTTTCAATAAAAAAAATGGAAGCGGTATGATTATGTTACTATTGTCAGATTTAAATGCCATAGAATGAATCAATCGTTTTCTATTCTAATAGAATAAAAGTTGACTAAATACGAAACATAAGATAAATAATCGGAGAATATAAACCAAAGTATAAAAAAGATGAATGAGAGGAAAAAAGAATTCGATTCTAAGAGGGATTATTTGTCTTCCTAGTCTTTGACACAAGAAAAGGTATTTTCCACAACCCTTTACTTGTGTCGAAATAATAATAATTCTTGATCTCGTTCGTGAAAGATTCCTATTTGTAGTTTCCATTTTTTTCGAGTTTTATCAGAAACCTTTTTTAGATTTATTACATAAATCATAAATAAAGTAGTAATGGTGGACAAACAAAAAATATAGGAAAATTTATTGAACA